CGGATTTAGTCGCACACTTAAAAGAAAACCCATAAAGTCAATGGGCTTATTTGATGATTGATTGATATAGATTCTTCTTGGTTGTAACCATAGGGAAAAGTTACATTGCCAGAAATTGACAAGGTAATATTTCAATTTAGTCATAAGAAGAAATGTCCCCCTTGAAGCCAGAATCCATTTTCCTTGATACCTAACATAATGCATAAAAGGATCCTTGAAGAACCATAGGATACCCGGAAAATGCTTAGTACATACTTTTACAAAATGTTCTAACTTTAGGTAGAAATAGACTCGTGCAAGAAAAGCTTCGTAAGATGTTGATACTAAATGAGAGTATTGGTTGCGTATAAAAACAAGGATGGATTCGCATTCAAACACATAATAATTATATAGGAACAAGAAGAATCTTTTATTTTTATTTTTTGAAACAGATCTCTTTATAATAATAACACTATTACAATACTCATAAAGAAAGAATCGCAACAAATGCAAACAGGAAATATCTTTTACCCAGTAACGAATAGTTTGAACCAAGATTTCCAAATGGATAGGGTGAGGTATCAATATATCTAACACATAATTTAAACGTGAAAATTTGTCCTCTAAAAAAGGAAAGATGGAATGAATTGATCGTAAATTTTGGTATTTTTTTAATTCTTTTCCTTCTAGGGAAGAGATTAATCGCATAGAAAAGGGAATTTCCGCAATAGCTGCAAATCCCTCCGAGATACATTGAGAATACAAATTTTTCTTGGGTACAATAAATTCATTTCGGTTAAAATCATTAACAGAAAGAATAAAATGATTCTGTTGATACATTCGAATAACTAAACGTTTTACAACTAGTAAACTGTACTTTGTGTCATACCCCCCTTTTTTTTTTGACAACAAAACGGACCTATTTAAAACTAAATCCTGATCATGTACAAGTGCATAAATATATTCCTGAAAGATAAGTGGATATAAAAAAGCGTCTTGCCAAGATATGCCTAGTTCTAAATATCCATATCCTTGGAATTCCTCCATTTAAAACGAGACCGGAAACAAAAGGAAAAGTAGAGAGTTTCGTGGATTATAAAATGATACATAGTGCGATACAGTAAAAACAAGGTATTCTAGTACAAAATAATAGATAGATACCTCGGAGACAAGTAAACTCAGCAACGGACCTCTATCTTTTTTCCATCTAATTGGTTTCTTTCTTTATAGTTATAGGATAAGAAGATGGTTAGAAATCCTTTATTTTTTCAACCCAATCGCTCTTTTGATTTTGGAAAAAAAGTATCCTTATCAATATACTGTTTCTTTTACACATTCATCTCCATTTTCTTTTATAATAAAATGGTAATAGTTAGGATTCACTAAAAAATTGGTAATCCACTCTTGGAAAAGCCTTTCCCGCACGAGTCACTAATCCATTTTTAACGTTTAATTAGCGCGGGTAATCGTTCCAATTAAGAACATAAGCTCGTTGCTTTTTTCCCTACAATTAGAGCCATAAGGCTCGATCCATGTATTCAATCGACCCAACTTAGAATTCCTTTCGTTCTAAGAATTCAACCGAAGTTTTTGTACCGATCTAATAAGAACGAAATTATTTCATAATTCTACATTGATACGACATGCTCTTTTTTCCATTCATTCTTTTCAGGATCAGTCGTGGTCTTACAAACTCTACCGATGGTATGGACGAATCCCTTGCTTCATCCAAATGCGTAAAAGACCCTAGCCGCACTTAAAAGCCGAGTACTCTACCGTTGAGTTAGCAACCCAAAGAGAGTATGTAGATACAATCGAGATCAAAATAAAATTAATTTTAATTAATTAAAGAAATTAGACGACAACCAAAGCATTGAATTAGCAAAAAATAGAAAAAAGTGGACCCATTTACACTTGAATTATATTTGTTCATTACACTCTTGTCAATATGTCTGTGAAAAAAAAAAGAGAAATGATATCAATCAATTAAATAAAGAACTTGTGTTGGATTGGCACTATCTAAATAAGGTAGATGATTATAAATAAATGTAGAGAGAAATAAAAGAAAAAACGAAGTAGAAAAAATATCAATCAATAACTATACATTAAATAATTCATTCTTTTTTGAGTATAGTTCCAAGGAAAACCATTGAATTGTAAAGGAATGTAAGAATATTGCTAGATAAAATTCCTCCCGTTAGTGACTTGGTCAATATAACTTTATTCATTTGGTTAACTTTTTATAGACATATCAATATAGAACAAAAGAAGGTGTTGAATAATCAACAAAGAATTATTTTATATCAAACTATAATAAAACTATAAACTATATATAATAATAATATACGACTCACTCAAGTCTCTTTCTTGTTGTATTTTATTAAGTGAATTTCGTTTTATTAGGATTTAAAACTGCTGCCTTCGTTAAAATATCATAAACAGTTTCGGTAGGTTGAGCGCCCCTTTCAAGAAAATATAGAATAGCGGGAACATTTAAATAAGTTTGATTCTTTATCGGATCATAAAAACCAACTTTCCGAAGATCTCTTCCTTCTCTTCGGGACCGAACATCAATTGCAACAATTCGATAGACGGCTTATTTGGATAGATTATACGAATAATACCCCCCCTAGAAACGTATAAGAAGTTTTCTCCTCCTACGGCTCAAGAAAAATGATTTTTTATTGTTATTTTTTTTTTCAAGTTATGTAGATATAAAGATAAAGCAAAAAAATTATAAAATTCATTAGACTAAAGACTAAGAATTAAGTCCCCTTTTACTCTTATTCTTCTTTCCGGAAAAACCATTTGCACTCATAACTCAAGTTGAATAACTCTCTAATAGCTCAAAAGAAACATTTCATTTATTGAGTGATCTCTAACCCCCTTTTTGTCTGGCTTATTTAACCTCTATTGGAATTCTTCATTCTAATCCAGTTGTTGTTACAATTGAGAATGAAAAGGGTCTTTCCTTGTTTCGGAATCTCTTTGCTTTGAATCATTAGGTTTATACATTACTTCGTTGATCTTTAATCCTTTCAAAATGGCAGCAACATACCCTTTTTGTGATTGTTTATCAAAGAAAAGAATCATACAAACGCTTGATTCTCTCAAGATATACTTTTTCTCGAAAAAGGTTTATCAATTCCAACAAAATTTCCTTTTTATTGTAAACTTGTTGGCATTGGATCCTTTCTATTTTTCTGTGAAAAATATACTTACGAAGTTGTTCTAATTTATTGATTCACACTAACCCTAGATTCTTGCTCTTAAGAAATGAATCACTACTTTCTACTCGAGCTCCATCATGTACTATTGAAAATTAACTACAGCCCAATAAAAAGTGTGGGTTCTAGTCTAACAGAACAGGGGATGTCGAGCCAAGAGCACCTTTTCCATATAAAATGATGGATATAAAAATCCACACCAGATCATGTCCTTCAAGTCGCACGTTGCTTTCTACCACATCGTTTCAAACGAAGTTTTACCATAACATTCCTCAAATTTTGACCCGGTTGCAATTGATTCAATTATTAAATCATGAATAGTCATTAGTTTAGTCGGTACATATAAGGCAAATAGAATGAATGTATGAATCACCTTTACTTTCAACCATTACATAAAATTATACTTATTTTAGTCATAGTCATCCGTTATTTTATAACAAACAAAATACGAAATCGCTAAAAATTCAGTTTAAAAAAAAATCTGTTACATATGTATTTTGATAGTTAGATTCGAAATGCGATTCGGATAGATATTAAATCGGATAGATATTAAAATTGACACTTTTTCTTGTTGATTAACTCCTATCTACTCCCCCCAAAGCGTCTTTTTTTACAAAACCATAAACTGTATAGGTAAATTAAATATTTGTTTTTCCTTGTTATTTTACCTCAACATAGTTCACATAGGAGCTTTAATCCTATGTGATTGAATTCACATAGAATTGCTTTCGCATTTTTATTCGGAATGCATCTTTGAGAATATTAACTAATATTATACTAAATATTCTATTAATTCAAATTCAATTTAGATAGAAATACACCCACGACATAATTAACTAAATTCCTTCTATACGAAGAGGTATATGCTCATCTAACCCCTTTAAAATTTAAATTATTATTAAATTAAAAGAATAAATGTATTATTATCTTCCCTATATTAGATCACAATTAGATTAAGGTCTATCTGTATGTGCTTTGAAATCAATTCCGTTTGTGAAACAGATAGAATTTAGAAACGAATTTTGAAAAAAAAAGAGAAAGAAGAATACAATTCTATCTATATAAGACTAAACTTTACAGCCCCTTGGTAAAAAAATGATGATAGAATCCAGATGCTCTGGGACGGAAGGATTCGAACCTCCGAATAGCGGGACCAAAACCCGTTGCCTTACCACTTGGCCACGCCCCACTTAGATTTCTAATCTAGTAATTTATAATAATATTGTTATTGATTGTTCGTCAATTCCAGCCCAAATATCTATAAAATACAGTCGATTGTTATTAGGATTTTCACACGTGTATATATAAAATTAAACTTAATTTCTTGATCATTACATATAATTCAATTAAGATAATGTATGAAAGTATGATTTCTTCTATTCTCTTTTGATTTGAGAATGGAAGAGGTTTTGATTGAGTAAGTTTAAAATAAATACCAGAAAGGATTTTTGATCTACTTTGCTTTCTTCATTTTTCGCTTATTTTATATCAATAACTCAATCAAAATGCAATTGCAATAATCTTCAAGAAAAAAGATGTCTGCTATGCTTAATATCTTTAGTTTTATCTGTATTTGTCTTAATTCTGCCCTTTCTTCGAGTAGTTTTTTATTCGCCAAATTGCCCGAGGCCTATGCATTTTTGAGTCCAATCGTCGATTTTATGCCAGTCATACCTCTACTCTTTTTTCTATTAGCCTTTGTTTGGCAAGCTGCTGTAAGTTTTCGATGATATTTTAAATCTTGTTCTTAATGATTTATTCGAGAAAAAATTCGACATTATACTAATGACTATAAATATAAAAAGTATTGAATAGCCTCGACAAATTGGACTAACTCCCTTTCTTGTTCTAACAAAAATTTCCGTGAAAGACCCTATGAAGTCTTCCTCCACAATTGTGGGTAGGAAAGCTATTTTTTTTTTTTTGAGAAAAGGGAGGCTCCTAACCCTTAACAAATTTCTTTTTTTTTTCGATGTCCAGAAACTACTTAAATTCTCGGTGTCAAAATAGAATATATTATATGGGGGAATCTAGTCTCTTTTTTGCACAAAAAGATCTTGGAGATTTTGTAATGCTTACTCTCAAACTCTTCGTTTACACAGTAGTGATATTCTTTGTTTCTCTCTTCATTTTCGGATTTCTATCTAATGACCCAGGACGTAATCCCGGACGCGAAGAATAAAAGAGGAGTTTCCTTACTTTTTTTATGAAAAAATAAAAAGAATTTTAGAAATTCGAAAGATAAATAAAATCAATACAATAAATATAGTAAATCATCAACATAAACGGAAAGAGAGGGATTCGAACCCTCGGTACGAATGACTCGTACAACGGATTAGCAATCCGGCGCTTTCGTCCACTCAGCCATCTCTCCAAAAGTAATTACGAAAAAGAATTACTTGTAATTATATTACACATAACGTGCCAATTAAAAATTTTTCTATTTGTCTGGGTTTTCAATATAATTATAACATTATATAGATATTATCTAGAATATATAAATTATATAAATTGAAATATTAATCTAAGTTAATTTTAGTAAGTTATTTATAATTTATAAATTTATATATGAAATATAAACCTAAGATAGATAAACGGAATATAAAAAAATATGTATACAAACATATATATAAATACATATAGAAATAATACAAGAAAAATCTAAATAAAACTAGACTATAAATACTTCTCCTGAAAGGCCTTTTATTCCCACGGCCTGGCTTGGTCAATACCTCGCCGGGCCTTTTTTTTTAGTTGAATGGCTCATAGATTCTAGAAATAATACCAAAAAATGCTTGTACTTTTTTGAAGAAAGACCAAAGAAAAATAGAACTTCGTGCTTATTTATTTAAATCTCTTTTCTGAATCTACTCCTAAGAAAAAGCTCAATACTCTCATTTTTCAGAATTATTTTATGATCCGATCTTAATTAATTTCGTTGTTCGACAAAAGTTCCATTTCGATACAATAATCGCATTGTAGCGGGTATAGTTTAGTGGTAAAAGTGTGATTCGTTCTTTAAGAGTTAAGGGATCCTTTGATTTGATTCCTAATCCGAAAAAAAACTCTATTTCTTAAAAGGAATTAATCCTTTACCTCTCAATGACAAATTTGAGGATAATTTTCCATTCTCGTAGTTTGTATCCAATATTCAATTATTAATTGAATAGTTCAAAATTTGGATTATGAAAATACGAAACATAATTGTTTTTTAATTGGATCAATACTTCCAATCGAATGAGTATGAGTAAAGAATCCATGGATTAAGATAGAAATATTAATTTTTAATCGTAACTAAATCTTCAATCTTTTATTTGTAGAGAGAACATTGAAGCAACAAAATGGCTCAAAAACGATGACTTTAGTTTACTAAAGTCATCGAGCGGCATATTCTATTCTTTTAGCTCGGTAGAAACAAAATGTTTTTCCTCAAGATTCTATAAAATAGAAATAGAGAACGAAGTAACTAGAAAGACTTTTAGAATACACATCTTCTAGAAGGGATCATCTAGCAAGCGAGTTTTAATGCCTTCAGGCAACAGCTGACATAGATGTTATGGGTTAATTTTTTTGTTCCCATTATAGATCTTGATCTGGCAATTTCTCCATCTTCCATAAAGGAGCCGAATGAAATAAAAGTTTCATGTTCGGTTTTGAATTAGAGACGTTAAAAATGAAAAATAGACGTCGACTATAACCCCTAGCCTTCCAAGCTAACGATGCGGGTTCGATTCCCGCTACCCGCTCTATCTTTTTTTATGTAATTAATGTAATTAACAAATTCATTAATTCCTGAAATTCTTTCACCTCACATACAATATGATTCGAACAATAAATAGGAAAGTAAAAATCGTAATGAAAAGCGTCCATTGTCTAATGGATAGGACATAGGTCTTCTAAACCTTTGGTATAGGTTCAAATCCTATTGGACGCAATTTTTTCCATATGTTTTTTCTATATCTATAGGATTTTTTATATTCTTTATATGTTCTAAAGATAAAGAATTTTAATCAGAAATTTTTATTTTAGTTTCGATTTATTTAATCAAAAATAAATAAAGAAGTATTTCTTTTATTATTAAGCAAAGAAGGCTCAATTTCTTTATGCTTGTTCCTGAAGTAGAAAACGTTCCATCTGTTCTTGAATACCTTCTTTTAAAAGGGCTTGCGCTTCCTCAGTGAATGTCTTGGTAGAAGATATAATTTCTTGGAACTTCGGTTTATTAGTTTTGACGTACTTACGTAAGTCATCAAGAAATGGACTTACCTGTCCAATATCTAATGAATCAAGATAA